CTGGAACGTTTTATACTTCAGGAGAAATGATAAAAAAAAGAAAAGAAATGGATAATTCTTATTTTTGATTCTTTAGTCAATTTGATTCTTTAATTAAAAATTTAATTTTTAAGAAATTCTATAACTAGAAATAGAAGTATAGTAAGTTAAGTATATATAATAGAAAGAAGTATATAACTAATATCTGTTTAATATTAAATCTTAAAGCATTCAGAATTTCTTTCTTATCTTTTTTCTAAATAGAATAAAAATATATTCTATATAATATTATATAGAATATATAGAAATGGAAATAATAAATAAATATCAATATATTTATATCTATATTGATATTGCGTCCAATAGGATTTGAACCTATACCAAAGGTTTAGAAGACCTATGTCCTATCCATTAGACAATGGACGCTTTTCGCTTTTTTTGACTTTCCAATTGTTAAAAAAAAAGAATGGGCGAAATCTTTTTAGCAATTGTGTATTGAAGTGAATTCAATACACAATTGCTATTAGACAATTCTAATAGAGAAAATTGTCTCTAATAAAAAAGCAAAAGGGGCAATTTTGAATTTAGAGCGGGTAGCGGGAATCGAACCCGCATCGTTAGCTTGGAAGGCTAAGGGTTTTAGTCGACGTCGATTGATCATTTTTATATTTTTAACGTCTCTAATTCAAAACCGAACATGAAACTTTGGTTTCATTCGGCTCCTTTATGATGGATGGAGAAATCCCCCCCCCCCCAAAAAAAAGACGGGAACGAAATCAAAATCAAAATTCGACCCATAACATCTATGTTAGCTTTTTTTCCGTCTGGGTGCTTTCACAGAAAATTTTGCTTTCTAGATGATCCTTCTAGAAGATAGAAAAGGAGAACTCGAACAATCTTTCTAGTTACTTCGTTCTTTATTTCTATTTAACGGAATCCTTAGGAAAAGTATTTTGTTTCCACCGAGCTAAAACAATATAATATGTCGATGTCTTTAGTAAACCAAAGTTCTCGTTTAATAGCTATTTTGCTTCAATTTTTGCTATACCAAACAATAAATAGAACTGAAGATTTAGTTACGATTAGAAGGAAACTTTTCTGGCTTTATCCATGGATCCTCTTGTTATACTTATTGAATTGTAAATAGTCATCCAATTCAAAAATTATGTTTCGGAATTTCATAATCCAAATTTACAATTGATTAGAGTCTTTGGATACAAATTACGAGAATCTATAATCTTCCTTGAATCTTTCATTGAAAGGTAAAGGACTAAATCCTTTTAAGAAATAAAGTTTTTGATCGGAATATTAATCAAACCGAGAGACCCTTTAACTATTAAAGGGGTTAAAGGAACGAATCACACTTTTACCACTAAACTATACCCGCTACAATGCAATTATTGTATATAAATTGACCTTTTGTCGAATAAAGTAATCGGGAGTGTAATAAAAAAATCTGAAAAAAAAATGCGAAAATTCTAGCGTAGACTTAATAAAATTAGTCAAAGCGGGATTCCCTTTTTTTTTTTGTTTTCAATTTCAGATCTTTTTTGTCTAAAAATCCATCGGATGAGTCTTTTGAACTTTAACAAAAAAACAAAAAAAGGCCCGGCTGGGGACTGACCAGGCCAGGCTATTAAAAGAAAAAAGATCTTTTACTTGTGTTTGGACGAGACAAAATCAAAAAAGGATTCTCTATTTCTATTATTGTGGTTTTCTTTTTTTTCTCTTCCGAGTTCGAGCCTTTTCTTTGTCTAATCTTTATCTACATTTTTTATGTAAATAGAATTACTGAGAAAGTTCTATAAAAAAAGTTATGTTATATAATAGTAATATATATATATTTTCTATATTTATATATATATATAATAAAAAAGAAATTTTCTATATTTTCTATATTTATATATATAATAAAATATAGAAAATTATATAATAAAATATAGAAAATGAAAAAATATATATAATATAAAGAATAATCTATACAAAAAAAACAAAAAAAGAACGTTTTTTAAGAATAAAGTGGAAAAGGTTTTTTTTTCAAGCCTTTTTTTGTCTAATGGAACCTAAAAAGTATCCCTTTTCGATTAGGAGAGATGGCTGAGTGGACTAAAGCGTTGGATTGCTAATCCATTGTACGAGTTAATCGTACCGAGGGTTCGAATCCCTCTCTTTCCCTTTCTCCTTTTGATGATGTGTAATAGATAAAATCCTAATAAAATTCGAGCATTTCCACTAATTAAATAAAGTAATAAAAAACCTTTCTTTTTTATTCTTCACGTCCCGGATTACGTCCTGGATCATTAGATAGGAATCCAAATATGAAGAGAGAAACAAAGAATATAACTACAGTGTATACAAAAAGTTTGAGAGTAAGCATTACACAATCTCCAAGATCTTACTTTTTTTTTTTGAAAAAAAAAAAGAGAATAGATTCTCTATTTTTATACCAAATATCTAATTTTGATACCAATAAATCAAGTGATTTCTTTTTTTCTCGAAAAAAAAGAAAAAAAGGTTGCAGAAAGTCATTTGTAATAAGATAATAGTCGAGTCTTTCATATTCAACCAGATTTGCATACCAACATCTAGATATTTTTTTTTGTGAACTCGAATCTAATTAGGTTCTTTCATTTAGGGAAAAGAGGATAAAATTGAGGAAATAGAATGATCCATATTTAGTACGGCTACCAAAAAACAAAAAAATTCAATGTTTGAATTTAGCGTTCGTATCTATGTCAAGATTTTTTTGATCTTTTGAATTGTTGTAAGACTAAAAATAAAAATCGTGAATTTTTCTAAGACAGTATTAAGAATTTCATCGAAAACTTACAGCTGCTTGCCAAACAAAGGCTAAGAGAAGAAAGAAAAGAGGTATTACGGGCATAACATCTACGATTGGATTCAAAAAGGCGTAGGCCTCCGGCAATTTGGCGACTAAAAAAGTGCTTGAAAAAAGGGCAGAATTAAAACAAATACAGATCAAATTAAATATATTAAGCATAACAAAAATTGGTGTTCTTGTGGATAATTTAATTTTGATTGAGTTATTAATATATTTTTTATATAAGGAAAAAAATAAAGAAAGATAGTCTAAAAAGACTTTGTTGAACTTACTCAATCAAAAATCCTTTCATTCTCTTATGAGAATTAAAGAAATAATATTTTCATACAATATCTTAATTGAATTCTATGTAATGATCAATAAAGTCAGTTTGATTTGCTATCTACACGTGTCAAAACTCTAGCACCAATGTAATCTATATTTCATTTTGGCTTAAATTGAATTGACGAACAACCAATAGCAATATTACCCTTTTAGTAGTCTTGAATAAAAATCGAAATGGGGCGTAGCCAAGCGGTAAGGCAACGGGTTTTGGTCCCGCTATTCGGAGGTTCGAATCCTTCCGTCCCAGAGTACAGTCATTACGGAATCAATCTTCTATTGTCTTTGTACACCATCTTTCTGTTTAAAAATCCAATTAAAAATCCAATATTTTTTAAGAATAAAATATTGAAATGAAAAGAAGAATCAACTTATTTTTCATCATTTCAACCGAATTCAAAAAAATATATTAAGTCTATTAAGTAAGGTAGAACCGTAGATTCTAAGAGTTTTAATTAAAAAATAAATATATATATTTATATATATAAATATAGATTTCTATTCAAATTTAGATTTTACATATATACAATCTAATATGGGATTCATTTGAATTCTGACTGAACCTTTTACGCATAAATTCACTATTCCATTCATAGAGAAAGAAAAAGTATAGATAAAGAAAAAGTATAGATTACGATATACTGACTGAACTATGACTATTCATGATTCCATAATTGAATCAATTACACAAACTAAAGGAATGTTATGGTAAAACTTCGTTTAAAACGATGTGGTAGAAAGCAACGTGCGACTTGAATTGAAGGACATGATCTGCTGTGGATTTTTTGACCCGCCACTTTTTATATAGGAATAGAGGTGCTCTTGGCTCGACATTTTGTGTTCTATTTTACTAGAGTCTTACACTTTTTTTGAATATAAAAAAGAGTACAGGATGGAGCTCGAGGAGAATAGAAAGTTTTTATTCCTTTCGCAGGAGTAAGGATCTAGGGTTAGTGCGAATCAATAAGTTGGAACAACTTCGTAAGTCTTTTTAGTTTTATATTGAAAAAAAAAGCCCTTTCAAGTAATTTTACAATGGAAAAGGCAATTTTCTTCAAATTGTAAAATTCTTTGAATCAAAAGTCTATCATGCGTGAATCAAGCGTTTGTATGAGTCTTTGATAGAAAGAAAAGAAATCATAAACAAAATAAGGGGCTTGTTGCTGCCCTTTTTTAATAAAACGATTAAAGATCACCGAAGTCATGTCTAAACCCAAAGATTCAAAGTAAGGATAAAGACTCCTGAAACAAGGAAATCCAGTTTTCAATTGTTTGAACAACTAGATCAGAATGAAGAATCAAAATTGATTCTAAAAAATGAGACAAACAAAAAAAGGGTTAGAGACTACTCAATAAAAAGAGTACTTAAGGATTCTCTGTTGAGATATTTGAGAGTTATTGAACTTGAGTTACGAGAGTACGAATGTTACGAATACTTTTTATGAAAAAAAATATTTAGGGTTTCAATACTGGTTAATTTATTGAATGTTTTTATTAATCTATTTAATATTTGAATTTTATACAGAGAGTTAACTTCTACTCATTGCATTTTTTTTTCTCGAGCCGTACGAGGCCAAAGCCTCTTATACGTTTCTAGGGGGGGGTATTATTTATATACATCTATCCCAATGAGCCGTTTATCGAATCGTTGCAATTGATGTTCGATCCCGAAGAGAAGGAAGAGATCTTCGGAAAGTGGGTTTTTATGATCCGATAACTAATCAAACTTATTTAAATCTTCCTACTATTCTCGATTTCCTTAAACAAGGCGCTCAACCAACAAGAACAGTTCATGATATTTCAAAGAAGGCAGGAATTTTTACGGAATGAAGTCTTAATAAAACGAAATTGAATTAATTAAATATAAAAATAAAAAAGAGGATGTGAAAGATTCGTATATAGCTTGGTATCAAATTTTATCTACTCTTTTCTTTCCTCCTCTTTCGCTTCCATCATATTTATTTTGATTAGTATTCGTCCTAAGGGACGAATACTAAGGTACGAATACTAATAAATACCCTGCTAACAACTACTATGTTTTATAATCATAAACAAATTTATGAAAATAATTTTGGATCTATAGAAATTCTAATTTTTGTATAAATAGAAAATTTTATTGTATAGAAAATAATATATTAATTCTGAATCAAAATCATATATATATTAATATATTAGTTTCTAAATATATCTATTATTATATTATATGAATAATTTATTAATTATTCATAAAAATTGAAAGGCCATAAAAAATGGGTCTAAAAAAGTATAAAAAGATTTGAGATTACCCTACCTGACTTCGTTTTCATTCATTGTATGAACTAACAAACCAAGGGGTTAAGCTTTTTTATTTATTTTTTTCTATTCTTTGCGCTATATGAAAAATTCACAATCATATTGACAACAGTGTATCGACCAAATATAATTCTCTCATAGAGAAATGGATCTATTTATCCCTGACGCACACATGACTAGATTTTTCTTTTTTTCTTTATTCTGGTTGTATCTACATATTTGCAGTATTTTCTTTTTTTTTTGGGGGGGGGTTGCTAACTCAACGGTAGAGTCTCGGCTTTTAAGTGCGACTAGCATCTTTTACACATTTGTATGAAGAAAAGGATTCGTCCAGATCTGCGGTAGAGTTTGTAAGACCACGACTGATCCTGAAAGGAATGAATGGAAAAAATAGCATGTCGTATCAAGGGAGAATTCAGATAACATTTTTTTGCTTGCCTGATCGGTACAACCTTGTTTTCAGTGTCGACAAAAAAAAAAAAAAGAATTCCAATTTGGGTCGCGTGAATAAATATAAATGGATGGATAAAAAACCAGGTTTCCCGATTCCAGGAAAAAAAAGAAACGAGCTTCCATTCGTAATTTGAAAAATTACCCGATCTAATTAAATGTTAAAAATAGATTAGTGCCTAATACGGGTATGGGAAGAAATTTTTTTCTTGCATGTTATTATCAATTTTTTCATGAGTCCTAATTATTTTTTCCCCAGTCCGTTTGGATTAGGTTGGAGATGGATGTGTAAAAGAAGCAGTATATTGATACAAAAATATATATATTTCCAAAATCAAAAGAGCGATTAGGTTAAAAAATAAAGGATTTCTAATCATCTTGTTTTGTTATTCTATAATATAACGAACAGAAACCTATTAAAGATAGAGAATCCGGTTAGCAGCCTACCTGTTTATGAGGTATCTATTGCTTTCGTAATCTAATACCTTATTTTGACTGTATCGCACTATGTGTCATTTCAGAACTCAAGAAAATCAAGACTTTACTTTTAGTTCAAATCAAATTTCAATCCAAATGGAGAAATTTCAAGGATATTTAAAGTTCGATGGGGCTCGGCAACAGAGTTTTCTATATCCACTTTTTTTTCGGGAGTATATTTATGTACTTGCTTATGATCACGGTTTAAATAGATTAAATAGAAATCGCTCTATTTTCTTGGAAAATGCGGATTATGACAAAAAATATAGTTCAGTAATTGTGAAACGCTTAATTTTGCGAATGTATGAACAGAATCGTTTGATTATTCCTACTAAGGATTTGAACCAAAATGCCTTTTTGGGGCATACCAATCTTTTCTATTATCAAATGATATCTGTTTTATTTACAGTGATTGTAGAAATTCCATTTTTCCTAAGATTAGGATCTGAAGGAAACCAATTAAAAAAATCTTATAATTTACAATCAATTCATTCAATATTTCCCTTTTTAGAAGACAAATTATCACATTTTAATTATGTGTTAGATGTGCTAATACCTTACCCCATCCATCTAGAAATCTTGGTTCAAACCCTACGTTACCGGGTAAAAGATGCCTCTTCTTTGCATTTTTTTCGGTTCTGTCTATACGAGTATTGCAATTGGAAGAATTTTGATATAAAAAAAAAATTAATTTTGAATCCAAGATTTTTCTTGTTCTTATATAATTCTCATGTATGTGAATACGAATCCATCTTTTTTTTTCTACGCATGCGATCTTCTCATTTACGATCGACATCTTATGAAGTCCTTTTTGAGCGAATTTTATTCTATGGAAAAATACAACATTTTAGAAAAGTCTTTGTTAATAATTTTCCGGCGATCTTAGGGTTGCTCAAGGATCCTTTCCTACATTATGTTAGATATCACGGAAAATTTATTCTGGCAACAAAGGATACGCCGCTTCTGATGAATAAATGGAAATATTATTTTGTTAATTTATGGCAATGTTATTTTTCCGTATGGTTTCAATCGGAAAAGGTCAATATAAATCAATTATCTAAAGATAATTTAGAGTTTCTGGGTTATCTGTCAAGTTTGCGATTAAATCCTTTAGTGGTACGTAGTCAAATGCTAGAAAA